GTGGGATTTGAACCTACGACATTGGGTTTTGGAGACCCACGTTCTACCGAACTGAACTAAGAGCGCTTTTCTTGTTTTTTCTAAAAAACAAAAAGGCTAGAAAGAGGACATTCTTTAACCCGAATAGATTTTGTACGTATATACTATATCATAGGATATCATAAATTTAAGAATTATATGTATGTCCAATTTTATTAAAAAAAGATAGATCTAAAATAGATCCCTCGTTACTGCTCTTCTGAGCAGTAATAGGTAGGGATGACAGGATTTGAACCCGTGACATTTTGTACCCAAAACAAACGCGCTACCAAGCTGCGCTACATCCCTTTCAATTGGTTTACAGTGTCATTGTAGAGAATTCCTGTCTTGTTTTCCACATCCTTCTTTTTTTTTGTCTCATATCAGATAACAAACATATATATAATTAAAAAAATAACTTTTTTTTACGAGAATTCCCTCAATTTCTATTTTACATAAATAGGCATTATTTCAATATTTCAATTCTAATTTTTAAAATGGGGGGGTTACGTATACAAATACAAGAGCTTCTTAACTACATGTACATCTGTAGTTATATATATTACTATGTATAATGTAATACAATAAAGAAGAAAGAAGGAGGGTTTCAAATGCGAGATCTAAAAACATATCTTTCCGTAGCACCGGTACTAAGTACTCTATGGTTCGGTTCGTTAGCAGGTTTATTAATAGAGATTAATCGTTTATTTCCAGATGCATTAACATTTCCCTTTTTTTCATTCTAGTTATTAACATCAGAAAGGGTGAAAAAATTTAGAGATACGATCAACGATCGGGGACTAATTCCCCCCCTCCTTTTTTTTCGAATCCATTCTAAAAAATAATTCGAAAAAAGGGGGGGCGAAAGGTCATAAAACCGAGGGTTCAGGATCCAATTAAATTAGTTTAGTAATAGAACGAAAAAAACATGTTGCTAGGGAAACAGTATCCTATGAGATATTCAAAAAAAATACGGTACAAAGATTGTAAAATATAGTTTTCAAAAAATCATTGTATTGCTTATTTTTTTATTTAATTAAAAATTAATATTTATTGCAACGAAATATTTCAGAAATTTTTTTTAGTTAACAGCTTCTATTTTTTTTGTTCTTGTTCTTTCTGGATCCTAAAATAAAAATAGAAGATTGGGGTGAATCATAAATCCAAGGGAGGTTTCATGGCCAAGGGTAAAGATGTTCGAGTAACAATTTTTTTGGAATGTACCAGTTGTGTTCGAAATGATATTAAGAAAGAATCTGTTGGAATTTCCAGATATATTACTCAAAAGAATCGGCATAACACCCCTAGTCGATTGGAATTGAGAAAATTCTGTTCCTTTTGTTATAAACATACAATTCACGGGGAAATCAAGAAATAGATCAAATTGAGTGCTTGTATGTCAACTTTTTTTAAGAACAGGAATAATGATAGTATCTATATATATATTACATATATATAAATATAAACAACTAAATCAACAGAAAGAAATCTAATCCTATATTCTTAATTCTATATAGAAACTCTATCCTATATAGAAATAGAAATCGTTTTTATTTTGATCCGATCAAAATAGGATTTTAGAGATAAGGAATAAAAAAATTATGAATAAATCTAAGCGACCTTTTACTAAATCCAAGCGATCTTTTCGTAGGCGTTTGCCCCCGATCCAATCGGGGGATCGAATTGATTATAGAAACATGAGTTTAATTAGTCGATTTATTAGTGAACAAGGAAAAATATTATCTAGACGGGTGAATAGAGTGACTTTAAAACAACAACGATTAATTACTATTGCTATAAAACAAGCTCGTATTTTATCTTTGTTACCTTTTCTTAATAATCAGAAACAATTTGAAAGAAGTGAGTCGACCCCGAGAACTACTAGCCTTAGAACCAGAAAAAAATAGACTTATTATTCAATTGAATAACAATTCCAATCTGAAGGAATTAAAAAAGAGATGAATATTTTGTTCGAAAAATCCAATCAAGAATCAAAATTTGATTGTTACGTCCGTGTCTGTCATAAATAAAAAAAAAAATAAAAGAATCGTCGAAAAGAAAAAGAATAACTCTTTTTTTAGCGACTATATACCCTCGTTTTGTTTTGACGACTTTTTTTTATAATACTAATTTCTACTCTACCTTCCCCGAGCTCATTCTCCTTAGAACTCTATTTCAAATATTTTAGTGGATTTCTTCCAATCCCCTTATTTTTTGATCTCATTCGAAATCGTATAAAGACAACTCCTATTTAATAGAGCTATTTGTGCAAGTATTTTCCGATTAAGAAGTAATTGCTTCTTGTACAGATTGTGTATGAATAGGTTATAACTATGGAATACCTCCGTTTCGTGAATTACGGCATTTATTCGAGTGATCCATAAACGACGAAAATCTCTTTTTCTTTTACCCCTATCCCGATGAGCCGAAACTAAAGCTCTTATTCTCTGTTGAGTCATAGTTCGTGTAAGTCGTGAATGAGCCCCTCGAAAGCTTGATGCAAATAAACGAAGTTTTGTTCTACGCCTCCGAGCTATATATCCGCGTTTAATTCTAGTCATTGAATAAATCAAACTTTGATGAATAACTAATTCTTTTTTTAGTTATTCTTTTCCCCTTTACTAGTCATTAATAACCAAACGAATTATTCCAATGTATAAAAAAAAATTCCAATGGCTTTTGCTACTCTAACCTTCCCCACCACTATTTTTTGCTAGGTATTTTCCTTTGCTTTGAAAGGAGAAATTGCCTTGATACTTGATATAAAAAATAGAATAACTAAAAAAAGTAGTAAATAGAAATGGATAAATAGTGGGTTCCATCGTTTATATGGTTACTTCTAAAACGGTGAGGTCCTCTCTATACACCGGAGCTCCTTCTTTTAATTAATCAATACTATTGGTAACTTGTACAATTCACATTCTTTGGCTCTACCCCATGAATATTCCAGTAATAGGTCTTTCACAATGAGATCCACTTTATACAGTAACGGTATTTTATTTTTAAAATTGATTTGGTCGTTTACCCTGTTAGTCCGTTCTTTTCTTTCAAGAGTGGAATCTTTTTAATAAAAAATGGAATTTCCCCCGCTTAATAGATAACCATTTGTTATCGTTTGGGGGTTTTCTAAAAAATGGAGTTGATTGGATTTGCACCAATGTAAACCATAAGTTTCAGACACAATAGAAGATATGAACGATCTATCTTTTTTAAATAATGAATAGAGTTCCTCCATTCTATTTTATTCACAGGTACTGATCCTTGATATTTCAAAAAGAATTTCCTTTTTGTGTCTCAGTCTATGATCTAAACGAGTCGCACATACACCCGAGTACATGTTCCTCGTCGCTGAGGGCATCCCCCAAGCGCTGGGGATTTCGTGACATTTCGGATTGGCTGTCTTGTATTTCTAATAAGTTGTTTAATGGTTGGCATACGGAATCATATAAATAATGGGCTGGTTTAGATTGGTTCTAACCGGCTAATTATGAATTACTTCTCTTCAATATTAAAAAAAATATATTGAAAAGAATATGAAACTAAACCTTTAATCTAAAAAGAGATAAAATGAGCAATTGTAGATTTGCTTGAAATCGCCCCTATTTTTTATTGAACCGCTACAAGATCAACAATTCCATGAGCTTGGGCTTCTGTTGCTGACATAAAAACATCCCTTTCCATGTCTTCGGATACAACCCATATAGGTTTGCCCGTTCTTTGTACATAAACCCTTGTGATGGTTTCGCGAAGTTTTAGTAGTTCTTCCGCTTCCAAGATAAATTCTCCCGTTTGTGCCTCATAAAACGAACTGGCGGGTTGATGGATCATTACCCTGATGAAAAGGTTCTTCTATTTCGCAGAATGAGGCGAGATAACCAAAAAAAAAGAGAAAATTGAATAACCGTACAGGCTTTTTTTGTGCATTGCATACGGCTCCACAATGGAATTGATGTTTTTGACCTTTCCTTTCGGCGAAAGAAAACAAAATATAGGTTGTATTATACGCGGATCCATAAATGATCCAATTACCACCCTTCTTTTTTGTAGGAGTGAAAAAAATACTATGATGGTTCCGTTGCTTTATATATCATTTTTTTGATTCGTCTATGATTCAGCAATCCCAAAGTGTCTTTTTTTTTAATATAAATTTTGTAAATAAGCTTCCGGTGTGAAAACAAAGTTTGTGACGCTGAGATGTGCCCGAATAGGTAAGATATCATTTGAAATATCCCCTCCTTATCTCATACTACTCTTTCAATATATAATCTAATTTTTTTTAATCTAAAAAAATTTCATATCGAATTCGAAGTGCCATGCTATTATTACTTAACTAATTCATATTTCCGATGGCGAAGGCATAGTATTTTTTTCTCGAAAATAAAAAAACTCATTGGCGCCAAGCGTGAGGGAATGCTATACGTTTGGTAATTGCTCCTCCGACTAGGATAAAGGATGCTATTGAAGCGGCCAATCCCATGCATATTGTCTGTACATCGGGTCGCACAAATTGCATAGTATCATAAATAGCCATTCCAGATATTACCCATCCACCAGGAGAGTTTATAAACAAATAAAGATCTTTGGTATCCTTTTCTATACTGAGATATATCATAAGACTAATAAGTTGATTCGAGATTTCGGTATCAACTTCTTGGCCTAAAAAAAATAATCTTTCTCGATAAAGTCGGTTGATTAGGATAAAATTTTATTCCTTAGGAGCCGTACAGGCACCTTTTGATGCATACGGTTCAACAAAAATTGTGAAAAAATCAATGTGTCGATTCCAACCCCCCTTTTTTTCATAGAAGGCTTTTCTTTCTAACTTATAAGGGAAGGGCTTTCTCCCTTTTTTAAAGTAAAAGAAAAAAAGTTTTAGCCCCTTTTATTAGATATTATAATCCTAATAATAAAACGATTGATTAAGCCTGTCAGACTAACTCGATTCATTGATATTTCTTTTCATCGAGATTCAGTTGAAATGGCGATGGTTTTTTCTTGTTCCTGAACGGGCTTCTTCCTTTTTTTATTCCATTTTTTAGGTTTATGCTCTACCCCGAGTAAAAGGAAAAATTTGCCCGATTTTGATTTGCACATATAGGACAAATGAACCAAATACCGCGTCTTTTTTGACTACTCCTTCTTTTTTTTTTCATTTAATTTCTTTCACATGTCTTCTGTCAAATAGTCAAAAAATTTTTAATTCGATTATTTTATCAACAGTTTTAGATCACCCTGTTTCAATTTTGTTATTTTTTAATCGAATTTTTTATCATAATTTTGGATATCATATAAGTAGTAATTATAAAAATATTATATATTAATTATCAATTGGGTTTTTGCTAAACGGAGCCTGGATACTTAATTTTATTAGTCCGATCACGTAAACCATAAAAAAATTTTGATAATCTAATATCAATCTAAATACTCCCTGCATTTAATTCCACTTTATTTTTTGCGCGTCGCGTTACAAATTTTTGATAATTCAATCAATCTTTTTGGGCGAAACAGAGGATATCTCGATCGAGGGAGAAAAAGGGGAAATCCCATACAGCCAAATATATCTGACAAGTCGCACTATATGTCAACCCAAGATGTATCTCCTTCTCCAGGACTTCGAAAAGGTACTTTTGGAACGCCAATAGGCATGAAATGAAAAAAAAAGAGAATGAAGTTCTCTATTTTACTTTGATGTGGAAACGTAAGACTAGGGTTTCATTTTTTAATAATATTATCCTTTTTTATTACTTTATTAATCATATATAAATTAATCATATTTAATACATAAGTTGAATAAGCTAAAATAAAAGTAAAGTAAGAGAGAATGAATAAAACTAAAGGACATTTTTTACGAACGGGCTTCTGAATGATGAACAACAATAGCTATCTTGGTTCATATAAAATAGGATTCACCCCCATTGCGTATTGGTACTTATCGGATATAGAATAGATCCGCTTCCCCTTTTTCCTATGAATCGAATTGTTCCATTATTACTAACAGAATAGAACAAATATTAAGACTTTCTCCGAAAGAATTACCTAAAAAAGGGGGGTCCGTAACATAATTTTTTCCAATGCAATAAAGTTACATAGTGTCTATTTTTCGTTGATAAAGGGGTATTTCCATGGGTTTGCCTTGGTATCGTGTTCATACTGTTGTATTGAATGATCCCGGTCGTTTGATTTCTGTTCATATAATGCATACTGCTCTGGTTGCTGGTTGGGCCGGTTCGATGGCTCTATATGAATTAGCTGTTTTTGATCCCTCCGACCCTGTTCTTGATCCAATGTGGAGACAAGGTATGTTCGTTATACCTTTCATGACTCGTTTAGGAATAATCAATTCATGGGGCGGTTGGAATATTACAGGAGGGACTATAACGAATCCGGGTCTTTGGAGTTACGAAGGGGTAGCCGGAGCACATATCGTGTTTTCTGGCTTGTGCTTCTTGGCAGCTATTTGGCATTGGGTATATTGGGATCTACAAATTTTTTCTGATGAACGTACAGGAAAACCTTCTTTGGATTTGCCCAAGATTTTTGGAATTCATTTATTTCTTTCAGGAGTGGCTTGCTTTGGTTTTGGCGCATTTCATGTAACAGGATTATATGGTCCTGGAATATGGGTTTCCGACCCTTATGGACTAACCGGAAAGGTCCAACCCGTAAATCCGGCGTGGGGCGTGGAGGGTTTTGACCCTTTTGTTCCGGGAGGAATAGCCTCTCATCATATTGCAGCAGGGACGTTGGGTATATTAGCGGGCTTATTCCATCTGAGTGTTCGTCCGCCTCAACGTCTATACAAAGGATTACGTATGGGAAATATTGAAACCGTCCTTTCCAGTAGTATTGCTGCTGTCTTTTTTGCAGCTTTTGTTGTTGCTGGAACTATGTGGTATGGTTCTGCAACTACTCCCATCGAATTATTTGGTCCTACTCGTTATCAATGGGATCAGGGATACTTTCAACAAGAAATATATCGCAGAGTTAGTGCTGGACTAGCTGAAAATAAAAGTGTATCAGAAGCTTGGTCTAAAATTCCTGAAAAATTAGCTTTTTATGATTATATTGGTAATAATCCAGCAAAAGGGGGGTTATTCCGAGCGGGTTCAATGGACAATGGGGATGGAATAGCTGTTGGATGGTTAGGACACCCGATTTTTAGAAATAAAGAAGGGCGTGAACTTTTTGTACGCCGTATGCCTACTTTTTTTGAAACATTTCCGGTTGTTTTGGTAGATGGAGACGGAATTGTTAGGGCCGACGTCCCGTTTAGAAGGGCAGAATCTAAATATAGTGTCGAACAAGTAGGTGTAACTGTTGAATTTTATGGTGGTGAACTCAATGGAGTGAGTTATAGTGATCCCGCAACTGTGAAAAAATATGCTAGACGGGCTCAATTGGGTGAGATTTTTGAATTAGATCGTGCTACTTTGAAATCCGATGGTGTTTTTCGTAGCAGTCCAAGAGGTTGGTTTACTTTTGGGCATGCTTCGTTTGCTTTACTTTTCTTCTTTGGACACATTTGGCATGGTGCTAGAACCCTTTTCAGAGATGTTTTTGCTGGTATTGATCCAGATTTGGATGCTCAAGTGGAATTTGGGGCATTCCAAAAACTTGGAGATCCAACTACAAAAAGACAAGCAGTCTGATGCAACATTGCTTTTTTTCTTCTAGTTTTTGTTTGCGATTTTTTTTAATTTAATAGGTAGGGTACTGTAGGAATCTTGATTTAAATCGCTGCCGTTTCTTTTACTCTTTTTCTTTCTTTATCCGGAGGGATACTCCTAAGTAAACATAAACAAAACAGGTATGAAAGCTATAATTGTAAACCACGATCAAATTTATGGAAGCATTGGTTTATACATTTCTCTTAGTATCGACTTTAGGGATAATTTTTTTCGCTATTTTTTTTCGGGAACCACCTAAGATTTCAACTAAAAAATGAAAAAAATTTTCATTATCTTCATTGACGTAATAAGCCTCCAAATATTTGGAGGCTTATTACGTCAACTAGTCCCCGTGTTCCTCGAATGGATCTCTTAGTTGTTGAGAGGGTTGCCCAAAGGCAGTATATAGAGCATACCCAGTAAAACTTACAAGTAACCCAGATATAAAGATGGCGACTAGGGTTGCTGTTTCCATTATTATAGAATTGAAAGACCACGATGGATCTATGCTAAGATCCTTTATTTACAACGGAATGGTATACAAAGTCAACAGATCGTAATGAATACAAAATAAGATTTATGGCTACACAAACTGTTAAGGATAGTTCTAGATCTGGTCCAAGAAGCACTAATGCAGGGAAGTTATTGAAACCGTTGAATTCCGAATCTGGTAAAGTAGCTCCTGGATGGGGAACGACCCCTTTGATGGGTGTTGCAATGGCTCTATTTGCGGTATTCCTATCTATTATTTTGGAGATTTATAATTCTTCTGTTCTACTGGATGGAATTTCAGTGAATTAGACTAAGAAGAATCTTGAAGTCCTAGCTTTTAGTTCGATACAAAAAAGTAAAGTATGTAGGTCTAAAAATTTTAGCCTATTCTCCTTTAGTAGTTCGATCGCGAAATTTTTTTTCTGCATTGTATATTTCCGGAATATGAGTGTGTGACTTGTTAGAATTGACCCTATGGATAGTACAGAGAATGGGGTCTGTCATCTTTATCAAGATGGTTTTACTTCGTCGGATATTCATTCGAGTATCTGGAGCACGAAATAGATCAAATAGATCACAAAGTATTCGAACTATGATTCATACTTAATACTCAGACCTCGTAGCCGGACTTCTTTCCGTTCTATCTTATAAACTTTAAAAAATCAAAATATTTTTCTGCTTTTAAACTTTTCTTTGGATCAAAGGACAAACGCTTCTTTTCTTTTGATTTTCTTTTTTTAGTCATTATAGCTCTTTTTTGATTGAAATAAGTGATGATCCAATGGTTCTCACTCAGTGAACTTTGGACTTTGAAGGTTTCATTGAATTGTCGTGGTTCTCGTATGAATCTGAGGTTTAAATTGATTAGTTAAGTAGGGTCTTAACAAGAGAATTCCTATCAATAATAAAGAAAACAAGAAGAAATCCGCATTCCCATTCCATCCAAATACAAAATAAAAAAGACAATAAGGATAGGTAATCTAGAAGATTCAAGAGGCCTGTAACCATCAACACAACATAAAGACGTATGAGCTTACTTGATTTTTTGGCATTTAACCACAAAGAGGAGCCTTCGCATTTTGACTCTTTCATATCTTTAAATAATATTGAATGAGAGAGAAGTTTAAAACTTTATATTCAATATACCTTTCAATAAGTATTTGGGTCTTTTTTTTGTTTGAGCTGTACGAGATGAAATTCTCATATACAGTTCTTAGAGGGGGAGTAACCTTGGTTTACCTATCTCAATAAAGTTTATGATTGGTTCGAAGAACGTCTTGAGATTCAGGCGATTGCAGATGATATAACTAGTAAATATGTTCCTCCGCATGTCAACATATTTTATTGTCTAGGAGGAATTACCCTTACTTGTTTTTTAGTACAAGTAGCTACGGGATTTGCTATGACTTTTTATTACCGTCCAACAGTTACTGAGGCTTTTGCTTCTGTTCAATATATAATGACTGAAGCTAACTTTGGTTGGTTAATCCGATCCGTTCATCGATGGTCGGCAAGTATGATGGTCCTAATGATGATCCTGCACGTATTTCGTGTATACCTCACCGGTGGTTTTAAAAAACCTCGCGAATTAACTTGGGTTACTGGTGTGGTTCTGGGTGTATTGACCGCATCTTTTGGTGTAACAGGTTATTCTTTACCTTGGGATCAAATTGGTTATTGGGCAGTCAAAATTGTAACAGGTGTACCTGACGCTATTCCGGTAATAGGATCGCCTCTTGTAGAATTATTACGCGGAAGTGCTAGTGTTGGACAATCCACTTTGACTCGTTTTTATAGTTTACACACTTTTGTATTACCTCTTC